AGTAAAGTGCCTGAAAAAGGATTATCTTGATAGGGTAAATCATGTAAGTCCAACCTTACCTTTACTACTCCTCCTTACACCCAATGGAATCACACCATTCCCTCAAAGATCAAAACTTCGCGTGCCCTTTACACCAGAGCGTAATATTTAGTTTATGTTTTATCAAAAAGATAAGCTAAGTAAGCTCATGGGCTCATACCCCATTTATGAGGGTCAACTCCCTCTCTTTTTAATTTCTCTCTCTTCATCTCAAGTATTATTTTTATCTACCCTACTCTTAGGTACCACGCTTGCCGTTTCATCAACTTCTTGGTTCGGGGCGTGAATCGGATTAGAGCTTAATTTGCTATCATTTATTCCTATTATTTCCTCAAAAAATAATCAATATTCTTCAGAAGCAGCTTTAAAATATTTTTTAATTCAAGCTTTAGGATCATCAATTATTATTTTAGCCGCTTCTTTAATACTAATTAAAACAATCCCAGCTAACATATTACTATGTATTGCTCTTTTATTAAAAGCAGGAGCGGCTCCATTCCATTTTTGATTCCCAAGAGTTATAGAAGGACTTCAATGACCTCAAGCAATTGTTTTAATAACTATTCAAAAAATTGCTCCTCTTTCTCTTATATCTTACTTAAATATTTCAACTATCTACCCGATACTTATAAGAGCAGTAATTCTTTCAGCTATAATTGGAGCAATCGGGGGTATTAACCAGACTTTACTACGAAAAATTATGGCCTATTCGTCCATCAACCATATAGCTTGAATATTAGTAGCTATAACTATTAGAGAAACAAGATGGCTTCTATACTTTTTATTTTATTGTTTAGTTGCTTCTTCAGTAGCCCTTCTCTTTAATTACCAAGAAGCTTTTCATATCTCCCGCTTGTTTAATCATACTAACTTTTCCCCAGAAATTAAACTTTTAACTCTTATAGCTTTACTATCACTAGGTGGGCTACCACCTTTTACAGGATTTATTCCCAAATGATTTATTATTCAAGAGATGGTCTCGGCCAGCCTTTTTTTCACCTTAACTATTTTATTGATGTCAGCTCTTTTAACCCTTTTTTATTATTTACGAGTCTCAATTACAGCTTTAATAGTATCAGCCCCTAAAATTAAATGAACCACTAAAAAGGTGCTACCTTCTTTATCAACCTCACCTATCTTATTTATTAATTTCTTAGGACTTTTAACCCCAAGACTATTTGTAATAATTATATAAGGCTTTAAGTTATTAAAACTTGTAGCCTTCAAAGCTACCAAAAGGAGTAAAAATCTCCTAAGCCTTATTACATTTAAGCTCTGGCATTTTAATGCATCTTCAGAATTGCAGCCTGACGTCTTTATATTCCACTACAAAGCCTCTATGATAAAAGGATTTAACTCCGTATATAGATTTACAGTCTATCGCCTATAACCTCAGCCATATTATCACGCAACGATGATTATTTTCTACAAACCATAAAGACATTGGAACTTTATATTTTATTTTCGGAGCTTGAGCTGGAATAGTAGGTACAGCCTTAAGTTTGATTATTCGGGCCGAACTTGGTCAACCGGGTAGACTTATTGGAGACGACCAAATTTATAACGTCGTAGTCACTGCCCACGCTTTTGTTATAATTTTCTTTATAGTTATACCAATCATGATTGGTGGGTTTGGTAATTGACTCGTCCCTCTTATGCTTGGTGCCCCTGATATAGCATTCCCACGAATGAATAATATGAGTTTTTGATTACTCCCCCCGTCTCTGACACTTCTACTCTCTAGAGGAATAGTGGAAAGAGGTGTAGGAACAGGATGAACAGTTTATCCTCCCCTAGCAGCAGGAATTGCTCATGCAGGAGCTTCAGTTGATATAGGAATTTTTTCGCTACATCTTGCTGGAGTTTCATCTATTTTAGGAGCTGTTAATTTCATAACAACAGTAATCAATATACGACCCGCCGGAATAACTATAGACCGTATACCACTTTTTGTATGAGCTGTATTTATTACAGCTTTACTTCTTTTATTATCTTTACCAGTTTTAGCAGGAGCTATTACTATACTACTAACAGACCGAAATCTTAACACTTCCTTCTTCGACCCTGCTGGAGGAGGAGACCCGATTTTATATCAACATTTATTTTGATTTTTTGGTCACCCAGAAGTTTATATTTTAATTTTACCAGCTTTTGGAATAATTTCTCATATTATTAGTCAAGAATCGGGTAAAAAAGAAGCTTTTGGAACCCTTGGAATAATTTATGCTATACTTGCCATTGGAGTTCTTGGATTTGTAGTGTGAGCTCACCACATATTTACTGTAGGAATAGACGTAGATACACGAGCTTACTTTACATCAGCAACTATAATTATTGCTGTTCCCACGGGAATTAAAATTTTCAGATGATTAGGAACTCTCCACGGAACCCAGTTAAACTATAGACCTTCTTTATTATGAGCCTTAGGTTTTGTATTCTTATTTACAGTAGGAGGACTCACAGGAGTAGTACTAGCTAACTCTTCAATCGATATCATTCTCCATGACACCTACTATGTTGTAGCCCACTTCCACTACGTTCTATCAATAGGAGCTGTATTTGGAATTTTCGCAGGAATTGCTCATTGATTCCCTTTATTTACAGGATTAACACTTAATCCTAAATGATTAAAAATACACTTTTTCGTTATATTTGTCGGAGTAAATATTACATTCTTCCCACAACACTTTTTAGGATTGGCTGGTATACCACGACGATACTCAGATTACCCAGATGCTTATACAGCATGAAATGTAGTTTCTTCTATTGGGTCTACAGTTTCCCTTATTGCTGTCTTAGGATTTGTTATAATTGTGTGAGAGGCTTTAACAGCAGGACGACCAGTTATATTCTCTTTATTTTTACCAACTTCAATTGAGTGACAACATAACTTACCACCGGCAGACCACAGTTATATAGAAATTCCACTAATTACTAACTTCTAAAATGGCAGACAGATGCATAGGATTTAAGCTCCTACCAGGAAGAATTTATCTTCTTTTAGAAACTAATGCCAACATGAAGTCAACTAGGTTTACAAGATAGAGCATCTCCACTTATAGAACAATTAATTTTCTTCCATGACCACGCTATAGTAGTTTTAATTCTTATTACAACATTAGTTGGTTATATAATAGCAACACTATTCTTTAACACTCTTACCAACCGATTCTTATTAGAAGGGCAAACTATCGAAATTATCTGGACTGTATTACCAGCCCTAATCTTAATTTTCATTGCTTTACCTTCACTTCGACTGTTATACCTGTTAGATGAAGTTAATAACCCAAGAATCACCCTTAAAGCTATTGGTCATCAGTGATACTGAAGATATGAATACTCAGACTTTTTACAAGTAGAATTTGACTCTTATATGTTACCTACAAATGAACTTCCTACAGACGGATTCCGTCTTTTAGACGTAGATAACCGAACGGTTTTACCAATAAATACCCAAATTCGTGTTCTTATTACAGCAGCTGACGTGATTCATTCATGAACAGTCCCAGCATTGGGAGTAAAAGCTGACGCAATTCCAGGCCGACTAAACCAAGTCAGCTTTTTAATAAATCGACCAGGATTATTTTATGGTCAATGTTCAGAAATTTGTGGTGCCAATCGCAGTTTTATACCTATTGTAATCGAAAGAGTATCAGTGGACTCATTTTTAAACTGAATTTCTTCTGCTAGTGAAGCTTCACCGGGTGACTGAAAGTAAGTGTAAGTCTTTTAAACTTATTATGGTAATTAACGTCTACCCCCTGTGACAATAATAGAAAAATTAGTTAAACTCTATAATATAAGCCTGTCACGCTTAAGTTATCAACTATTAAATTGATATTTTTCAATCCCTCAAATAGCCCCCTTACTATGATCTAACTTATTTTTAGTATTTTCCCTTACATTCATCCTATTTCTTATTATCAATTACTTCATTAAAGTCCCGTCAAAAATTGAAAAACTCTCTGACCCTATTAAAAAACAAGAAATAATTTGAAAATGATAACTAATCTATTCTCAGTATTTGATCCCACATCAAGAATTTTATCGTTACCTTTAAACTGACTATCAACTTTTTTAGGAATCTTATTCTTACCTATACTATACTGAGCTATACCCTCTCGGTGAGCTCTTTTATGAAGTAAAGTGTTAGCTACACTTCACAACGAATTTAAAACATTACTAGGGACATCCCATCTTGGCTCAACCATTATATTTGTGAGACTATTTAGACTAATTGTCTTTAATAATTTTCTAGGTCTTCTTCCATATATTTTTACAAGTTCTAGCCACTTAACTATAACTTTAGCCTTAGCACTACCTTTATGAATTGCATTTATATTATTCGGTTGAATTAACCGAACACAACACATATTTGCACACCTAGTGCCTCAAGGTACTCCTGGACCACTCATACCATTTATGGTTTTGATTGAAACAATCAGAAACGTAATTCGACCAGGAACCCTAGCAGTACGGTTGGCAGCTAACATAATTGCTGGACACTTACTGCTCACTCTCCTGGGAAGAACAGGACCATCTTTATCAACGACCCTTGTTACCCTCCTTATTGCAGGTCAAATCCTACTTCTTATTTTAGAAGCTGCTGTTGCAGTTATTCAATCTTATGTATTCGCCGTCTTAAGAACACTATATGCTAGTGAAGTTACCTAACTAATGACATCATCACACGGACACCATGCCTACCACTTAGTAGATATAAGACCATGGCCACTTACAGGCTCAATTAGCGCTATGATATTGACCACAGGACTAGTAAAATGATTTCACCAATTTAACCCAGACTTACTATTTTTAGGAACTATTGCAACTACTCTAACAATAATCCAATGATGACGAGATATTACCCGTGAAGCTACATATCAAGGACTCCATACTAAAGCTGTTGCTACAGGACTTCGATGAGGTATAATCTTATTTATTACCTCAGAAGTTTTATTTTTCTTCTCATTTTTTTGAGCTTTCTTCCACAGTAGCTTATCACCTAACGTAGAAGTAGGAAGCTGCTGACCACCCGCCGGAATTCAGACCTTTAACCCATTCCAAATTCCCTTACTTAATACAGCAATCTTACTAGCATCTGGAGCTACCGTTACATGAGCTCATCATGCTATTATAGAAGCCAAACACTCTCAAGCTTTCCAAGGGCTTATACTTACTGTATTCTTAGGACTTTATTTTACTGCTCTCCAAGCACTAGAATATTACGAAGCCCCCTTTACAATTGCCGACTCAGTTTATGGATCTACATTTTTCGTAGCCACCGGATTTCATGGACTTCATGTCATTATTGGGACATCATTTTTAGCTATTTGCTTATATCGATTATATAAATGTCACTTCTCTTCACTTCACCACTTCGGATTTGAAGCAGCAGCTTGATACTGACACTTTGTAGACGTAGTTTGACTTTTCCTCTACATTTCTATTTATTGATGAGGAGGTTGCCTTCTTAGTATAAAAGTATATCTGGCTTCCAACCAGAGGGTTTAAGAAATATCTTAAAGTAGGCAATGATAATTTTATTAATATCTATTATTATCACCCTAGTAATTAGATCTGTAGTTATAATTTTAGCTTCCCTACTAGCAAAAAAAACTATTACAGACCGAGAAGAAAATTCACCATTTGAATGTGGGTTTGATCCGAAGGGATCAGCGCGATTACCCTTTTCTCTTCGATTCTTTTTAATTGCAGTAATTTTTCTTATTTTTGACGTAGAAATTACACTTCTTCTACCACTAGCAATAATTATCAACTTCTCTACTATTTCCACCTGAGCAATTACAGGAAGAATTTTTATTATTATTCTCCTTTTAGGACTCTACCACGAATGAAACCAAGGAGCCCTAGAATGAGCTTATTGGAGTTATAGTCAACCATGACATTTGATTTGCACTCAAAAAGTGCTCTAACTCTTAGAGCTAACTTCAAAACAAGTAAAAAGCGAAAAGTTGCACTCAGTTTCGGCCTGGGCCTTGGTGTTAAATCACCTTTACTTGTTGGTTAAAGCCAAATAAGAGGCATATCACTGTTAATGATAGAACTGGAAGTATCTTCCTAACCAAGGGGGTAGGATGATCAAGAAGAAGCTGCTAACTTCTAACTTAAGCGGTTAAAATCCGTTTATACCCCTGTTATTATAGTGTAATTAACACATTACATTTTCATTGTAAAGCTAAAGGTATAACTCCTTTTAAAAACAGCACTATTATTAGTAATAAGTATGAATAGTCAAGTAAGACTAAAAGCAATATATTTACTTACAAACATAACTGTTTCCTTTGCGGCTTCAACACAACGCTCTTAATATAAGCTATATAAGTTAAATCATAATAAAAAATAAAACAATTATTCAAAGTAAAAAACTTAATATATAAACTTTCATTCTATTATCTTGAAAAACTTGAAGGCTAGAAGAACTTTTTCTAACAACCATATAAATACCTTGTCCCCCATAATATTCAGACCATCCTATATCTCCAACTCTTTGGTACTTTCCACCTCTTTTTAAAAAACTTTTTCTAACCCCGTAGGTAGATAAGAAAGGTATAAACCACATAGAACCTAGAAATACAGTTCTTCCATATTTTTTAAGAGAGTTTAATCTATAGTTTACAGCCATTAAGTTTAATATGTACCCTACTAGGCCCCCAATTAAACTCACTCTTAATGCTAAAGTCTTAAACCCTAATGTTATACAAATCATATAAGGACAAGGAAAGAGTAGTCAAGATAAAAAGGCACCACCAAAAATAGCACCACAGCTAAGGCCTATCATAGGTTTAGTTATAATAGCTGCTTCATCACCAACCGAGTATAAGTTTCCTAAATTAAAATCACCAGACAAACTATAATAAATAAGACGTATAGTGTAACATACAGTGAGACCTGTAGCTAAAGCATAGAGACCAAAAGCAACCGCATTAATTGGGGATATAAAAGCAACCTCTAAAATTATATCTTTAGAATAAAACCCAGCTAAAAAAGGAGTTCCACATAATGCTAAATTAGCTAAATTTATACACATACCAGTTAAAGGTATATGATAAACTAACCCCCCCATTATACGAATATCTTGGTAATCTTTTACACTATGAATTACAGCTCCTGCACATATAAATAAAAGAGCCTTGAATAAAGCATGAGCCAACAAATGAAAGAAAGCTAAATCAGCATAACCAAGAGATAAAATTCTCATTATTACACCTAACTGTCTTAATGTGGATAAGGCAATAATTTTTTTCAAGTCATACTCAAAATTTGCACCTAACCCGGCCATGAACATAGTTAATCTAGACAATAGCAACAAGACTGTCTGACACATCATTCCTTCTAAAGCAGGACTAAATCGAATTAATAAATAAACCCCAGCAGTTACTAAAGTAGAAGAATGAACTAAAGCTGAAACAGGAGTAGGGGCCGCTATCGCTGCAGGTAACCAAGCAGAAAAAGGAATCTGAGCACTCTTAGTTATAGCAGCCAATACTACTAAACTACATAATACTTCCTTGTTACCAAAACTTAAACCACCATCAACATAAAATAAAAAATTTCAACCACCGTAAATAAATATTAAAGAGACAGCCAAAAGAATTGCGACATCTCCCACTCGATTAGATAATGCAGTTAACATCCCAGCATTAGCCGACTTTTCATTCTGATAATAAATAACTAAAGCATAAGAAACTAATCCTAACCCGTCCCAACCCAATAAAATTCTAACTAAATTAGGACTAATAATCAAAAACCCTATTGATATAACAAAAGCAAGAACTAGATATATAAAACGATTTATATTTTTATCTCCTGCTATATACTCACCACTATAATATAATACTATAGAAGAAATAAACATTACAAATCTCAAAAACATAAAGGACATTCAATCAAGAATTAAAGTTATAACAATGGAACAAGAGTTGACACTTATAATTTCTCACTCGATAAAATAACATTGCCCTCTTTCAAGACATACTAAAGAACAAACCAAAGAAACAACCGAACTTAAAACTAAAAACACTATTCTAGTCTGATATATAGAAATCGCTCATAGCACGGTTTAAAATGAATATTCATCATGTTTTCGGCACCACAAACCGACGTTTTATTTAAACTATTTAAACTTATAGAATAGAAATAATAGTTGATCTTTTCAAAATAAGAATATTTAAAGGTAATCAATGTAATATTAAAATTAAGTACTCACGAACCTTACCAGAGCAACAAGAAAATAAAGCTCTATAATATTTTCCATGTTGACTTAAAGAGAACATATATAAAGTATAAGAAGCTCTAAAAAAAGAGAGTAAAGCAATAGATAATATACTAATCTTTCTTCAGGAAACAACAGCAAGAATTAAACTAATCTCTCCTAACAAATTTAAAGTAGGAGGAGCCGCTATATTACCCGCACTTAATAAAAATCATCATAAAGCTATTCTGGGTATAAAATTTATTAACCCTTTTCTAATCAAGAGGCTTCGTCTTCCCACTCGTTCATAAACCATATTAGCCAAACAAAATAACCCAGAAGAACATAACCCGTGACCGATTATTACTACAACAGCCCCATTTATACCTCACCAACCAAATACAACGAGACCAGATAAAACTAACCCTATATGAGCTACTGAAGAATAAGCAATTAAAGCTTTAATGTCCACCTGACGTAAACACATTAAACTAACTACAACTCCTCCTACTAATCTAATTCTAACCCATAATCAAGACAAATTCTTATTTACTTCTCTAAATAAAGGTAAAACACGAATTAGCCCGTAACCCCCTAACTTCAGTAATACCCCAGCTAAAATTATAGAGCCTGCCACTGGGGCTTCAACATGTGCCTTAGGAAGTCACAAATGAACTAAAAATATAGGCAACTTTACAATAAAAGCAAAGACGGTAACCAAATACCATACAGAAGAAACGAAGCTAACTTCTTTTACTTCCTCTACCAAACCTAAAGTTAAAGTTCCTCTTAACTCATAAAAGCTAAGTAATGACACTAATAAAGGTAGTGAAGCAAATAAAGTATAAAAAAGCATATAAATACCGGCCTGAAGACGCTCAGGTTGATAACCTCAACCTAAAATCAGAATTAAAGTAGGAATTAAAGATCTTTCAAAACTAATATAAAAAAGCAAGTAATCACTAGAAGAAAAAGTTAATACTAAAAATAAAAGTAAAAAAATATTAACCAACAGAAAAACTGATGGGTAATTATTATCTTTTAACACTTTTTGTCTAGAAATTACAACTAAAGCAGTAATTCAAAATCTCAATAAAATCAAAATATAACTTAAAGAGTCTACCCCCAAACACCAACCTAATATATAATAATCAAACTCATGAAAACAATAAAGAGATAAAATAAAAGACAATAAAAACAAAGAGCTTTGAACAGCTCACCAGTTACTAACCAAAGGTATCAATAAAATACAACAAAAAACAAATTTTAACATTGTAATACACTAAATCTTCTAAAACAATCATTCCCGTGGGTTCGAACAACTGATACTAATAAAGCTAAACCTAAAGCACCTTCACAGGCTGCTAAAGTCAAAAAAAATAGTAAAAAATAACTTTCATGACCAAGCCCACTTAAGTGTAAACTTATAAATCAAAAAATTCTTAATATAATATACTCCAAACTTAATAAAGTATTCAATAAATGCTTACGTTTAGAAACAAAGACCCATAAACCACAGATTACTCTCACCAAAGGCACAATATAATAAAATCTTAGAATTATCATTAGTTTTAATAGTTTAAGAAAAACACCGGTCTTGTAAACCGGAATTGAAGATGTATCTTCTTAAAGCATCAGAGAAAAGAGTTACCTCCTATCATCAGTTCCCAAAACTAATATTTTATATTAAACTATTCTCTGTATTTCTCTAATCATAATTATATCACCCCTTATTATTACATTTTCAATTATATTCACCCGCCTAATTCACCCCCTAGCAATAGGGTTAATATTACTACTTCAAACTATAATAATTTGTGTAACAGCAGGACTCTCTATAAACTCTTTCTGATTTTCTTATATTTTATTTCTAATTTTTTTGGGTGGAATGCTTGTTTTATTTATATATGTAGCTTCACTAGCGTCAAATGAAACTTTTTCTTTTTCTTCTTTACTGGTAGTAATCACTGCCGCCGTACTATTTTTATCAATTATCATTATTTTACTAGACCCTATAACCTTTAACCACCCCCACCACTTAGCACAATCTTCATTTATGACTAACATTACTAGTTCTACCCCCGTTTTATTAAGAACTATCTATAATAAAACAACAACAAACTTAACATTATTTATTGTTCTATATTTATTATTAACTTTAATCGCAGTAGTGAAAATTACAAACACTTTTTTTGGTCCTCTTCGATTATCTTCATAATGACAATACCTATCCGTAAATCCCACCCCTTGTTTAAAATTGCTAATGGTGCTTTAGTAGATTTACCTGCACCAACAAATATTTCTACACTATGAAACTTTGGGTCTTTATTAGGCCTATGTTTAGTAGTTCAAATTGCTACAGGTTTATTCTTAGCAATACACTATACAGCACATATCGACCTAGCATTTTCTAGAGTAGCTCATATCTGCCGAGATGTTAATTACGGTTGGCTCCTACGAACACTTCACGCTAATGGTGCCTCCTTTTTCTTCATCTGTCTTTATATACATACAGGGCGTGGAATTTACTATGGCTCTTTTTTATATATACATGCATGATCAGTAGGAGTTATTATTTTATTACTTACTATAGGAACTGCTTTTTTAGGATATGTTTTACCATGAGGACAAATATCATTCTGAGGGGCCACGGTCATTACTAATCTCGCATCGGCCATTCCTTACATCGGAACAGAATTAGTTCAATGGATCTGAGGTGGATTTGCTGTAGATAATGCCACACTAACACGCTTCTTTACATTTCATTTTTTATTCCCTTTTGTAGTGGCCGCGGCTACTATGGTCCATATTTTATTCATTCACCAAACAGGATCTAATAACCCCCTAGGAATTGTCAGAAACGTAGATAAAATTCCTTTCCACCCATACTTTACTTTTAAAGATATTACCGGATTCGTAGTTATACTAGCAGCTCTTACCTTATTGACTTTACTAAACCCATATTTACTAGGTGACCCTGATAACTTTATCCCTGCTAACCCCTTAGTTACGCCCGCACACATTCAGCCAGAATGATACTTCTTATTCGCCTATGCAATCCTACGTTCAATCCCGAATAAACTTGGAGGAGTAATTGCATTAGTAATATCAATTTTAATTCTTTTAATTTTACCATTTACTCACGCTGCTAAATTCCGAAGATTAACATTCTACCCACTAAATCAAATTATATTTTGATCACTTGTAGCAATTGTCTTTCTTTTAACTTGAATTGGAGCTCGACCAGTAGAAGACCCATATATTATTACAGGTCAAATTTTAACAGTCCTATATTTCGCATATTATATTATTAATCCACTAACACTAATATGATGGGATAAACTATTAGACTAGTTATTTGGCTGACAGGAAAGCACGTGTTTTGAAAGCTCGCCATAGAGGTTCAAATCCTCTAATAACTTTTACTTAAAAAAGTACAATTATAATAAGATTACAAAACATAAAGCCTTTACCCCCATAAAAAACAATAAATAATTTAATGCTACAGGCAAAAATCTTTTCCAGGCTAAGTATATAAGTTTATCATAACGAAACCGAGGTAAAGTACCACGAACTCATACAAAGGCAAATGCCACCATAACCAACTTAACATAATAAAAAGGTCTTAATAAGTTTCCTCCCAAGAAAATTAATGAGAATAACATTCTTATAAAAAGAATGCTAGCATACTCTGCTATAAAAATAAGTGCAAATCCACCTCTTCTATACTCAGTATTAAACCCAGAAACCAACTCAGACTCTCCTTCAGCAAAATCGAAGGGGGTTCGATTTGTCTCAGCTAAACATGACGCAAACCACACTAGAGCTAAAGGAAATGTAAACCATAGCAACCAAACATCTCGTTGATAAGCTCTAAATAATCCTAAGTCAAACCCACCAATAAGAAAAATAAAAGATAAAAGAATCAATGCTAAGCTAACTTCATAAGAAATAGTTTGAGCAACAGCCCGAAGACTCCCCAATAAAGCATATTTAGAGTTAGAAGCCCACCCAGCACTTATCGTTGTATAAACCCCTAATCTCGTACAGCAAAGAAAAAACAAAGTCCCCATTCTAAAGTTTATTAAGCCTAATTCATAAGGCATAACAAGCCACACAATTAAAGACACAAATAAACTAAAAACAGGAGATATATAATAAGGCAAAAAATTAGATATTACTGGAAGGGTTTGTTCTTTGGTAAACAACTTTACTGCATCAGCAAAAGGCTGTAATAACCCTATAAAACCTACCTTATTAGGTCCTTTACGAATTTGAATATAACCTAAGATTTTACGCTCCAATAACGTAACAAAAGCGACTCCTACTAGAACACAAATAATAAGTACAAGATATCTCACAACTATAACTAAAGACATCATATATTACTTATGGGATTTATACCCACATAATTGGATCCTAAGTCCAATGCATAATTCTGCCAAAGCAACTCATTAACATTACTCTTTTATAAAAATTATTTTGACTACTCAATCCTTTCGTACTAGAATAATCTTTTATATCTAGGAGATAGAAACCGACCTGGCTCACGCCGGTCTGAACTCAAATCATGTAAGGATTTAAAGGTCGAACAGACCCTCCCATGAAACTGCTACACCTCAAGGAAACCTTAATTCAACATCGAGGTCGCAACCCTTCTTGTCGATATGAACTCTCAAAGAAGATTACGCTGTTATCCCTAAAGTAACTTAATCTTTTAATCTTTAAAAAAGGATCAATTACTTCCAAAAATTTATTGTTATTTTACAAAGAAAAACAGTTACTATTCATTATATTTTCGTCGCCCCAACGAAACAGTTATTAAATAAATTAAGTTAATACTAACAGTTTAAAATTTAATTAACACACTGTAAAGCTTTATAGGGTCTTATCGTCCCCCTAGAACATTTAAGCCTTTTCACTTAAAAGTTAAATTCAAGAATTAAAACAGAGACAGCTTATTTTTTGTCCAACCATTCATACAAGCCTCCAATTAAAAGACTAATGATTATGCTACCTTCGCACGGTCAAAATACCGCGGCCCTTTAACTTTTATCAGTGGGCAGGCTAGACTCTATATAACAACCATACAGACATGTTTTTGATAAACAGGCAAAAATAGTGTTTGCCGAGTTCCTTTATTATACATTTCAAATTTAATACTTCTTATATTATTCTAAACTTAGTTTACACAATTATCTCTACTAATAAAATCATTATAACTTTTAATCTTACATTATATAAAATTATTAACTACCAAAATTAGATACCAATTAAATAATAAGAATTACACATATTAGCTAGAACGCTTTACAAATTTGGCTGCTTTTAAGCCTAATTTAATACAAAAATATAAAATGATTTCATAATAAATTTATTATAGAATAAGAAGCTCTTCCCTCCTATTCTTTATTATTCTTTAATTTAAAACTAATCAAAAAATAACTAAATTAAATTTAATTCGTTAATAACCAGATATAAAGAAACGACTGACATTTCATCACTAATATAAAATTAAAGATTTCTTTAAGACGAAAAGCTTTATTTTATATTAACTCTTCTTTTTTCGGGATTTCTAAATGTAAATAGATAATTTTAATCTTCCCTAATACACAAGGTACAAAATTTAACTTTTACTTTTTTCTAATTAAAGTATTTCATATTATTTCATCATTCCTTCACAGTACTATTCACTATAGTCTTAATCAAAATCTTTTTATTTCAAATTACTAAAAAATTTATATTGAAAAATAATTTTAATATATCTAAATCCTATAAACTAAAATTTTATAAACTAGACAAGAACTCACTTCAAGGCACATTGAATTGCACAACGAACTTCTCAACGTAAGTGAGATGCTTAACTAAACAAGCTCTGCCTTGAAAACTTCTAGGTACACTTTCCAGTACACCTACTATGTTACGACTTATCTCGCTTTAACTAACGAGAGCGACGGGCGATGTGTACATAACCTAGAGCTACAATCAAGAGACCTTATTAAAACCTCTTTACTTTTAAATCCACCTTCATAAAAAAGATTCCTTTATTAATCCGTTATATTAAAAAATATTATTGTAACCCATCTCTTCTTTACCATAAGCTGCACCTTGATCTAATATATTAGCTTAAGACTACCTCAACAACTAAAAATCTTTTTAAAGTTATCTAATAATGACGGTATACAAACTGTAATTTACAAGATAAAGCAAGATATTTCGTGGACTATCGATTACAGGACAGGTTCCTCTAACTAGACTAAATTACCGCCAAATCCTTTGAGTTTCAAGACAATAACTGCTTACTACCCAGGTAATATTTATTTTAAAATAAAGTGTAACAGGGTATCTAATCCTGGTTCATACCTTAATCTTAACGACCTCAATCATGTTAAAAAATAAAGTTCCTTTGCTCACTAAAAACTAATTTCACCCTTTATTAGTACAAATTTACTTATTTAAAAATAACGACCTATTTAAGAATTTTTAACCAACTTTCTTTTATTTTATCTCTCAGTATAACCGCGGCTGCTGGCACAAATTTTAACCAGATATATTATCAGAATTACCAAATCTAACTTTCATTTATTAACTAGCACTAGATACTGCGAATTTATATTTCATCAAAATCTTTCAATATTAATTTTTAAACATATCTAATATTTATTTAAATAAATTATCGGCACGATAAAAACCTTACATGTATCTATTAATCTGAAAACAAAAGAACAAGCCAGGATAAAACTTTTCTAGCTTTTAGTTGATTAAGATAGTAAAATAAAAAATATATATTTTACTAAACAACAATTTTAGAACAAACCTTAAACAGAGATGTATATATAAAAATTACCAAGAATTATATTTTGAACTCTATCCTACCCCCACACCATTTTCCTCCTTCAATAAATTTAAGATTACTTATTAACTATAATTGTCTAGTTATAAGCAGCAAACACTAATTTTAGACATTATTTAACTATAAAAATTTCTTTTTAATGCTGTGATATTCTCAACATCACCAATTTTTACTTTAGTCCCCAACATATTTTTTAGAATTATTTTAAATTATATACATATAAATAAATTATAATTAATTTAAATGTATATATAAATTAAACTTAACATTATTCTAATAATAAAGGAATACTATTATTAATAAGTTATTTAATTAAATTTTAATAAGAGTTTATATAAAGTTTAATTAGTTATATTTAATTAATTGCTTGTAAAATAAGTAACACATTTAACCCTATATATATATACATATATTTTGTTAATATATATTTAAATCATTATATATAATGCTATTTATATTTCGTAGTTAAATTAGTTTCTTATACTAATACATAAATAGTGTAAATATTTATGGTTCTTTAAATTGTATGTTAAGTTATGCATATATACAATAATGAATTATTTATAAAACATTATTTGATGAATTATAAAACCTTTTAATTATGCAAAATAGTGTCTTCCTTCAATAAAACTAATCTTTTTCTATAGGAAGAATTAGTTTTATTCAAAAGAAAGACACTATTTTGAATACTTTACTTATAATATTATATATATATAAGGTAATTAAGTCTTTAAGAATTTAAAAAGTATCTTTAATTATATCTCATTTAGGTTATTATATAGAGTTCAAAAATTAATTTTTTTTACTTACAACCTAAAAATCATGTAAATATACTTCAAAAAATAATACATAATATATCATATTATTTTTTACATAAAATAAAATTTACAAATTTTATAAA